TTACGATTAGAAATACGCTTTTCTATATTTATCCATGGATCCTTTACTAATACTCATTAAATTGGAAGTATTGATCCAATTCAAAAAAAAAATTATGTTTCGCAATTAAATAATCCAATTTTCCATTTTTAATTGACCCTTGGATACAAATCACGAGAATGTATATTTTTCCTCGAATCCTTCGTTGAGAGGTAAAGGATTAAATCCTTTTAAGAAATAAAGTTTTTCTTCGGAATATGAATCAAATCAAACCGAGGGATCCCTTAACTATAAAAGGGATTAATAAAACGAATCACACTTTTACCACTAAACTATACCCGCTACAATGGGATTATTGTATATAAATGCAACTTTTGTCGAACAAAAAAAGGTAATCGGACGTAATCAAGATAGGATCCAAAACAAAATAATGATGAAAATTATAGCATTGACGTGTTTGTTTTGGTTTTGTCAGTAAACCTAATCAGATTAGTAAAAGAGCACTCCTAATTCAAAATTTAAATAAAGAATAAAGAACAAGTTCTTTCTTTTGCTGGAGGATTTTTGACAGAACAGATAGGGCTCGATAAAACTATTTATGTTATGACATAAGAATGCATTGCACAACAATCCACAGTTCCTTATTTTTTTTTTTTCTTTTTTTCCAGTAAAGGAAAAAAAATAAGAAAAGAAAGAATAATAATAATAAAAAATGACACTTTGATTCTATAGAATGAAATTCCATATCATAGGAATGGAAAGATCCCTTCTTCTGATTGTTGTTTCAATAATCAATAATAAACATTTTTGTTTTCAAACAAATCATTTTATCTATATCTATGATTTGGAATGGAACAAAAAATGGCCCGGCTAGGTACTGACCAGGCCAGGCCGTGAAAAGAAAAAAAGCTCTTTCGGAAGAAGAGGTATTCTTGCTTTTTTATTTTTTTTTATTCGAAATATCTCTTTAGAACCATTTCTTTATCTAAATGGGATTGCTTATAAAAGTAGTATATATTAAAGTTGTATATATTAATAGAGTAAAAAAAAATAAAGAGAGATAAAGAAAAGAAAGGCTTTTTTTCAAGCCTTACTTTTTGTGTAATGTAAGATAGTAATTATCCTTTTTCAATTGGGAGAGATGGCTGAGTGGACTAAAGCGTCGGATTGCTAATCCGTTGTACGAGTTTTTCGTACCGAGGGTTCGAATCCCTCTCTTTCCGTTTCCGTTGATGACTTGTTATTTTATTTATTCTTTTTTTCAAAACCTTTCCTTTGTTTTTGTTTTATTTCATATAATAAATAAGGATGTACAATAGATAAAATCCTAAGTAAGAACATTGAAAAATTAAGCAAGTAAAAAGAAAGGCCTTTTTATTCTTCACGTCCAGGATTACGTCCTGGATCATTAGATAGGAATCCAAAGATGAAGAGAGAAACAAAAAATATCACTACTGTGTAAACAAAGAGTTTGAGAGTAAGCATTACACAATCTCCAAGATCTTTTTTTTTCAAAAAAAAAAGAGAATAGATTCTCCATTTTTATACCCCATATCCTATTTTGACACCAATAAACAAAATGGTTTCTCGAAATCAAAAATCAAAAAGAATTTTCAGAAATTCATTTGGAATAAGAGTCGAGTCTTTCATTAAAAAAAAATCTTTCCTATTTTGAAATGACTCTAAAAGGGTTTTTCAATAAATGAAAAAGAATCCGAATGAGGAAAGGAAAGAGGGGAGTCAGATTTTTTGCAGCTATCTAAGAATTGTTTGAATCGAGGGTTCATGCTGTAAGACTTATCCGATCTTATCCATTGTTCCCATTTTTTTTTTCGAATAAATCATGTCTAGGACAGTATTAAAGATCTCATCGAAAACTTACAGCAGCTTGCCAAACAAAGGCTAAGAGAAAAAAGAGAAGGGGTATTACTGGCATAAAATCTACGATTGGATTCAAAAAAGCGTAGGCCTCAGGCAATTTGGCTAAGAAAAAACTACTTGAATAAAGGGTGGAATGAAGACAGATACAGATCAAACTAAAGATATTAAGCATAACAAACATTTTTTTTTTCTTGGACTTGGAGATAATTGTATTTTGATTGAGTTATTGTTATTGATAATTGATATCCCTTAAAAATGAAAAAAAAAGTAAGGGATACCAAAAAATCCTTCTTTGAACTCACCCAATCAAAAATCCTTCAATTCTCAAAAAAGAATAGAAGAAATCATACTTTTATACAATATCTTAATTGAATTATATGTAATGATCAATAAATTCAGCTTCATTGTATATCTACACGTGTCAAAACCCTAGGAACAATAGAGTCCATAGATATTTATTTTCGATTGGAATTGACGAACAACCAAAAACAATACTACTCTTTAGTAGTATTGAATAGAAATTGAAATGGGGCGTGGCCAAGTGGTAAGGCAACGGGTTTTGGTCCCGCTATTCGGAGGTTCGAATCCTTCCGTCCCAGGGAATACCTATTCTATATATAGATAGAAACAGAGTAGAGAAATATCTATTATCACAATAAAGAAAGGTTTTCTTTTTGAACTACCTTCTCTACTCTTTAAGAGTTAAATATTGGATATTATGTGATTATTGTTTCTGATTTTTAATGATTCTATTCTTCTTTAAATCCTATTTTTTCACAAATGAAATTCAACTAAGATACATATAGATGAAACTGAATCGAGTTGTAATCTAGATTCGAAGAATTGGAAATAAAGAAAAAAGGGGGTTGCAAAAGAGGTTGAATGCGCTTTTCATCGTATGTCCATCCCCTTATACTTTGAATATTGAATATTCGTATTGAAGTTTAAGTTAGTTACTTCGAAAAGCCTTACGTCCCATATAATAAGAATTAATTAACAATGTAAGATAGCAATTTAACTAGCTGTGCTTGTACAAATTGGATTAAGAAATAATCAAGTTACATACATATAACGTATCTATTTTCTTTGAACCTCATTTTTAGGTATTTCATTTCGTATTTGATTTGGTTCTCATATATAATTGTAAATATATGTAATAATATATACAGGGGGGTAATTCATACATCCTATATTTTATTCCCCTTGCTTTAAATAAAAATTATTGAACGAACCCCCACCAGTCAAAGAAACTACGCGTAAAATGAGGAAATGCTTAATGTATTATTGTCGTTCTATTTCAGTGATAACGTTTTTTGGTTTTTTGAAAAAGATTTTGGATCCGTTAATTTGAAATATTCTATATTGAATATTCATAATTCATTCCAATGACAATTGTTCAGTCTATCTGATAGAGGGAATTCTTTTTTTTATGATTTTCTTTTTCAGTATGAAATCAAAGAAAAAGAGCCTAAATATTCCTTTACATCAACTTTTTTCCACGAAAAAAAGAAATCAATTTCTTTTTCTATCTATCTATATTTTTTTAATCACTGAGGTTTAATTCAAAGATGAATTATTTATGATGATAAATGCAATCTTTAGGAAAACTTTATTCAAATAGTGATATCCAGGTAGGTTTTTTTTTCAATTCAATAACTATTTGAATTGAATGATTTCTTATGAGTATTTGATATTCGAAGAAGTCTAAGATTGTTGAATATATCCTCTCAAGTTACTTGAAGATGCAATGTAGATTCAATACAAAGAACTTTTTTCTTCCTAATATTTAGAAATTAATAATTAATAAATAAAATAAAAATATTGCATTCATCCAATAAAAAGAAAATCGAGGATTAAAGTGAATTCTTTCTAAGACTTCTTTAGAAACCAATGGAACGACCGAACAAATGACTATTCATGATTCCCTAATTGAATCAATTACATATCAGTTCCAAACTAGAGGAATGTTATGGTAAAACTTCGTTTGAAACGATGTGGTAGAAAGCAACGTGCGACTTGAAGGACATGATCAGTTGTGGATTCTTACACCCACCCTTTTTATTATATAGGAATGAAGGTGCTCTTGGCTCGACATCCTTTGTTCTGTTCCACTCGAAACCTCATTTTTTCTTGGGTTGTAGTGTAAACAGTATGTGATGTAGCTCGAGTAGAAAGTATTGATTCATTTCTCAGGGCAAGGATCTAGGGTTAGTGCCAATTAATAAGTTGGAACAACTTCGTAAGTGTAGTCTATTTTCGATTTCTAAATCGAAAGGATCCAATTCGAGCAAGTTTCAAATCCAAAAAAGGAAAATTTGTTGGAATTAGTGAAACTCTTTTGATCAAAAGTGTATCTTGCGGGAATCAACCGTTTATGATTCTTTGATAGAAATAAATCAGAAAAAGGGCCGTGTTGCTGCCATTTTGAAACGATTAAAAATCACCGAAGTAATGTCTAAACCCAATGATTCAAGGCAAAGATAAAATATTTTGGAACAAGGAAATATCTTTTTTTTAATTGTCTCGACAACTAGATCAAGAATAAGGAGTCCAAATATATTCTAAATGAGACAAAGAAAAAGGGGTTAGAGACCACTCAAAAAATCAAATACATAAGGGTTTTCTTTTGAGCTATTTCATATTTCCGAGTTACTCAACTTGAGTTTTGAGAATACAAATGATTTTTTTTTTGATAAAGAAAAAGAAGAATAAAAAAGTATTAAATAATCTTAGTCTAATTTATTTGATTTAATGCTTTTATAGATCTATTTGACATTCGAATTGTATACATAGACATATCTTCTAATTTCTCGAGCCGTACGAAGAGAAAGCTTCGTATACGTTTCTAGGGGGGGTTCTAGTTTATCTACGTCTATCCCAATGAGCCGTTTATCGAATCGTTGCAATTGATGTTCGATCCCGAAGAGAAGGAAGAGATCTTCGGAAAGTGGGTTTTTATGATCCGATAAATAATCAAACGTATTTAAATATTCCTGCTATTCTATTTTTTCTTGAAAAAGGTGCTCAACCTACAGGAACTGTTTATGATATTTTAAAGAAAGCGGGTGTTTGTTTTTAGAGAATTTCGTCTTAATTAAAGGAAAGTCAATTAATGAAATACAAAAGAAGAGGGTGTGGGT